TCCGCTGACAAAGCGCGAAGAGTAATTGATCAGATTCGTGGACGTTCCTACGAAGAAACAATGATGATACTCGAACTCATGCCTTATCGAGCATGTTATCCAATTTTAAAATTGGTTTATTCAGCAGCAGCAAATGCTAGTCACAATATGGGTTTCAACGAAAGAGATTTAGTCATTAGTAAAGCGGAAGTCAACAAAAGTACTACTGTGAAAAAATTAAAACCTCGAGCTCGAGGCCGAAGTTTTGCCATAAAACGACAGACTTGTTCTATAACTATTGTATTGCAAAATATATCTTTGAATGAAGAAGAGTTTAAAAGATACCAATACAACATATTAGGCTTAAACAAACCTGAATGGCTAACTAAAGAAAAGTACACGGATATGACGTGTTATGACATGTATAATAATGGGGGAGTATGGGACAAAAAATAAATCCACTTGGTTTTAGACTTGGTGCAACCCAAGGGCATCATTCTATTTGGTTTGCACACCCCAAAAAATATTCCGAAGGTTTACAAGAAGATCAAAAAATACGAGCTTGTATCAGGAATTATGTACAAAAAAATATGAGACTATTCTCTGGTGTTGAGGGAATTGCACGTATCGAGATTCAAAAACGAATTGATCTTATTCAAGTGATAATCTTTATGGGATTCCCAAAGTTATTAATAGAAGGTGGGTCTCGAAAAATCGAAGAATTACAGATGAGTGTACAAAAAGAATTAAATTGTGTGAACCGAAAACTCAACATTGCTATTACAAGAATAGGAAACCCTTATGGACACCCTAATATTCTTGCAGAATTTATAGCCGGACAATTAAAGAATAGAGTTTCATTTCGCAAAGCAATGAAAAAAGCTATTGAATTAACTGAACAGGCGGGTACAAAGGGAATTCAAATACAAATTGCGGGGCGTATAGACGGAAAAGAAATTGCACGTGTCGAATGGATCAGAGAAGGGAGGGTTCCTCTACAAACCATTCGAGCTAAAATTGATTATTGTTGCTATCCAGTTCGAACTATCTATGGGGTATTAGGCATAAAAATTTGGATATTTGTAGACGAGCAATAATAAGCCCTTATTCAACTTGTGTTTACGTTTTATTCAATGATAGACCAAGAAATGACACATCGGTCTTTTTCGTTTAAATAAAAAAATGAGCAATTCTATAAGGTTAAATAAAAATGAAATTAATAATTTGATATAATTGCTATGCTTAGTGTGCGACTCGTCGGTTTTTTTAAGGTAGGGATTAAAAACAACAAGGATTAGCCCATACATAATCTGAACTAATAATTATAAAACTAATAACCAACTCATCGTTTCGCATTATCTGGATCTAAAAAACCAACCAGGCAAGATATGTTATATTGGTCATATCATTGTAGCAACTGAAATCTTTTTTGCAAAAAAAAACAATCCGATTATGAGTTGTGAAGCAATAAAAGTATGCAGATAAATGGAAGGGTGAAAGAAAGAGAGAAAAAGAATATGAATGATATATGATTCCAATATGTAATATGTAAGGTCTATGGGTTATCTCATAAAAGGTAGTGTAATAAAGCATCAAGACTGATGGATTCATAATTAAATGAATCCGTTCATAGAACAAAAAAGCCAAGAGCCCCGAGACAATAAAGACTGAGAAAGATTGACTCAAGAACAACTTTTATTAAGGGCTCCATTGTAGAATTAAGACCTAACCATTAATCGAGAGGCGATGGGAACGAGGGAACCCGTGAATACATAATATTCTATTGAAAACGAATCCTAATAATTCATTGGGTAGGATGGCGGAAGGAACCCCAGACCAATCCATTTATTATGCGAGGTCGGTTCATGGGCTAACTAACCCGAGAACCGAAACACATATAAAAAGAGTAAATATTCGCCCGCGAATGTTTCCATTTTATTAAATTTTTGTGGATCAAATATAATAATAGATAAGCAAAACAAAATAAAGATTTGTTATAACCTTATAATAAAATAAAAAATAACAAAACGAGATTATATTATCTATAACATTTTTTAGAAAACTATAATAAAAAAAAAATTATTCTAGTATTCTTGAATCTATAAATAGTTTAGTTTTCTATCAAAAGAAGATATACAAATTTAAAACTTTCTAATAGATTAAAATTAAATGAAATCTCAAAGAATTCCATGATTCAATCTATTATTGAGTAAATACATGTATATTTTTTTGAATCGTTTCATTCGTGAGGAGCTGGATGAGAAGAAACTCTCATGTCCGGTTCTGTAGTAGAGATGGAATTCAGAAACAACCATCAACTATAACCCCAAAAGAACCAAATTTCGTAAACACCACAGAGGAAGAATGAAAGGAATATCTTATCGAGGCAATCGTATTTGCTTCGGTAGATACGCTATTCAGGCACTTGAACCCGCTTGGATCACATCTAGACAAATCGAAGCGGGACGAAGGGCAATGACACGAAATGCACGACGTGGCGGAAAAATATGGGTACGTATATTTCCAGACAAACCCGTTACACTAAGACCCACAGAAACACGTATGGGTTCAGGGAAAGGATCCCCCGAATATTGGGTAGCTGTTGTTAAACCAGGTAGAATACTTTATGAAATAGGTGGAGTAGCCGAAAATATAGCCAGAAAAGCTATTTCAATAGCGGCGTCCAAAATGCCTATACGAACCCAATTCATTACTTCGGGATAGAAATTAGAAATGTAGAATCAAAGGAAAGCGGTCTTTGTTTGAGATGAAAAAAAAAAACAATTGCAATTGCAGATTTCTTTTTTTTTGACAAACAATATTTCTTTTTTTTTTACTTCGCCCTTTGCATTGAAAGAAGAGATTCAAAAAAAATATGATTCAACCTCAAACCCTTTTGAATGTAGCGGATAACAGTGGAGCCCGAGAATTGATGTGTATTCGAATCATAGGGGCTAGTAATCGACGATATGCTCATATTGGTGACGTTATTGTTGCTGTAATCAAGAAAGCCGTGCCAAATACACCTCTAGAAAGATCAGAAGTGATCAGAGCTGTAATTGTACGTACTTGTAAAGAACTCAAACGAGAAAATGGTATGATAATACGATATGATGACAATGCTGCGGTTGTTATTGATCAAGAAGGAAATCCAAAAGGAACTCGAATTTTTGGTGCGATTGCCCGAGAATTGAGACAGTTAAATTTCACTAAAATAATTTCATTAGCACCTGAAGTATTATAAGATGAGACCGTGAGATAGTTATATATATTGAATGAAATTAATTAGTAGATTGTGTATCACGCATATACCTTTAAAAATTCATAACTATTTAATAAATTAATAAAAAAAAGCATGTTGATTAGATCAAAATTCAAAGTAACCAATAATTTGCGTTTATCATGGGTAAGGACACTATTGCTAACATACTAACCTCTATTCGCAATGCTGACATGAATAGAAAAGGAATCGTTCGAATACCATCTACTAACATCACCGAAAACATTGTTAAAATACTTTTACGAGAAGGTTTTATTGAAAACGTAAGGAAACATCGGGAAAGCAACAAGGATTTTTGGGTTTTAACCCTACGACATAGAAGAAATAGGAAAGGCCCATATAAAACTATTTTAAATTTAAAACGGATCAGTCGACCTGGTCTACGAATCTATTCTAATTATCAACGAATTCCTAGAATTTTAGGTGGGATGGGAATTGTAATTCTTTCTACGTCTCGGGGTATAATGACGGACCGAGAAGCTCGACTACAGGGAATCGGCGGAGAAATTTTGTGTTATATATGGTAATCTTTATGATATTCGAATTATACACGGAACTTCCCTTCCCTATTTGTAAAAAAAAAAGAGAGAAGAGGTGGGTTTCTAATATAACTCCTCCCCCATTAATTGATACTTTGGAAGGGGTGGAATGAAAGACCAAAAAAGGATTTAGGAAGGTTTAATTACTGAATCACTTCCCAATGGTATGTTTTGGGTTTGTTTAGATAATGGGGATCCAATTCTAGGTTACGTTTCAGGAAGGATTCGACATAGTTTTCTACATACTAGGTCATCTAGAGTCCAAATTGCAGTAAGTAGTCTTTTCACTTGCAATATTCTTTTTTTGTAGGGATACAATTCGAAATAGCAAATTTCAAGAAACTTATTTTCTTCCAATAAGTAGATTCGGAATTAAGGTAAGGAATGACAAATATGAAAATAAGGGCCTCCATTCGGAAAATTTGTGAAAAATGTCGACTGATCCGTAGGCGGAGACGAATTATGGTAATTTGTTCCAATCCGAGACATAAACAAAGACAAGGATAATCTTTATAAAAAAAAGGACCCCTAAGGGCCACCCACGATATAATAAATAAAGAATCCGTTTTGACATGAAATGGATATATCCATATATCTCTGACTTAGATTTATGAGATGATAAAATATGGCAAAACCCATACCAAGAATAGGTTCACGTAGGAATGGACGTATTGGCTCACGTAAAAGTATGCGTAGAATACCAAAGGGCGTTATTCATGTTCAAGCAAGTTTCAACAATACAATTGTGACTGTTACAGATGTACGGGGTCGGGTAATTTCTTGGGCCTCCGCCGGTACTTGTGGATTCAAAGGTACAAGAAGAGGGACACCATTCGCTGCTCAAACCGCAGCAGGAAATGCTATTCGGGCAGTAGTAGATCAGGGTATGCAACGAGCGGAAGTCATGATAAAAGGCCCAGGTCTCGGAAGAGATGCAGCATTAAGAGCTATTCGTAGAAGCGGTATACTCTTAAGTTTCATACGGGATGTAACCCCTATGCCACATAATGGCTGTAGGCCCCCTAAAAAACGACGTGTGTAAAAATAAACATTGAAGATAAATTTCAAGAGAAATAAATAATTCAATGATTTGATCAAATAATATTACTATGGTTCGAGAGAAAATACGAGTATCGACTCGGACACTAAAGTGGAAGTGTGTTGAATCAAGAGCAGACAGTAAGCGTCTTTATTATGGACGC